AATCCAGCAGCAATAACGGAAGCGGCAGAAATCAATGGATTCATATTAAGTTCCTCGCACCAAAAAAAAGAAATGGTTAATGATACAATCAACCGATGAATTATTACTTCATTATTCCATCACTTAAGATCTATCCGAAAAAAAAAAAAAAGAACTAAGAACTCTGAATTGAAATAATAATATTACTGAATCATCAGAGCTACTTCGATATCTCGTTTTTAGTTCCTATCCGTGGAGTCTTTGTAAATCTATACGGTTCCAGTTCTTCCATTTCTTTGTTCCGAACCATTCCATTCTTTCAATTCTTCGCTCTTTCTCTTCTATATGCATGCTTGACTTCATTTGTTTATTCATTCAATCCACAGTCACAGATAAAACGGAAGGGCTTGCATTGGAATCCGTCTAAATTCAGTGGGATGGTAAATAATATATATGGATAGCTCATATATAACTAGTGAATATCTAATATCACATATACATTGTTTCTTTAATAACGTAAACCATCCGTATCTTCTATTGAACCGGATTCTAGAATCATTCTTCGAAACATATACAGGGATTGGCTTAGAGCCCTTACATATACCCAGCTCGACCCCCCTTACTTTTTTTTAATTCTCTAATATCATACATTTTTTTTTTGCTCCTATTCTAGATCGTATATACCGAGTTGGGATAAGCTTTTTTTTAAGACCATTTCGGAAGCTAGTCAATGATGACCCTCCATGGATTCACCTATATAAGCTGCGGCTAAAGTTGCAAAAATAAGAGCCTGAATCCCGCTTGTGAATAATCCAAGGAACATGACAGGTATAGGAACCACCGAAGGTACTAAAGAAACAAGAACAACAACTACTAATTCATCCGCTAATATATTCCCGAAAAGTCGAAAACTAAGTGATAAGGGTTTTGTGAAATCTTCTAGGATGTTAATTGGTAAAAGTATTGGAGTTGGTTGAATGTATTTACCGAAATAACCCAATCCTTTTTTGGTAAGACCCGCATAGAAATATGCCACTGACGTAGGTAAAGCTAAAGCAACAGTAGTATTTATATCATTCGTGGGTGCAGCTAACTCTCCATGCGGTAACTGTATGATTTTCCGGGGTAAAAGGGCACCTGACCAGTTAGAAACAAAAATAAATAGGAACATAGTTCCAATAAAGGGAACCCAAGGACCATATTCTTCTCCAATCTGAGTTTTGCTCAAGTCTCGAATGAATTCGAGGACATATTCGAAGAAATTCTGACCGTCGGTTGGAATGGTTTGTGGATTCCGAACAGCTATAGTGGCTGAACCTAATAAGATAGCAATTACAACCCAAGAAGTGATAAGTACTTGGGCATGGACTTGGAAACCCCCTATTTGCCAATAAAAATGTTGGCCTACTTCCACATCGGATATATCGTATAACACTTTTAGTGAGTTGATGGAACAGGGTAAAACATTCATATTGCCCTCTGACATAAATAGAACTTAAAAAGGAATTATTTTGATTCAGCCATCTCGTATCTCTTTCTCAACTCGTCTACTTTGAATCAATCGTATATTTCGGATCCCAAGTGATCACATAATATCCCCAGTGATTTTGATCTCTTTTTTGAGACTCAGGGATAGTAACCGATTCAATCAATTTATGGAGTTTCCAAAGTCATTGACTTATCCTAATCAACAATTTCTTATATAGCTAGAACCGCCCTCACAAATTGCGGATACTAATTTGTTAAGAATCAATCGGATTGAAGCCATAGCGTCATCGTTCGCCGGAATCGGAATAGTTGCGAGATCCGGGTCACAATTTGTATCGATTAAACAAATTGTTGGAATCCTCAAAGTGAGACATTCTCGAAGAGCCGTATATTCTTCTTGCTGACCAACGATGATTACAATATCGGGTAACCCCGTCATATATTTGATCCCGCCCAGATAGGTTTGCAAGTGAGATAATTGCCTCTTCAACATTGCTACATCTCTTTTCGGGAGACAGTTGAGTTTCCCCGTATTTTGTTCCGATCTCAAGTTCCTGAACCTATGAAGTCTCATTTCTGTAGTGGACCAATTCGTTAACATACCACCGAGCCATTTTTTATTAACATAATGACACCGAGCCCTTATTGCAGCTGATGCTACTAAATTGGCTGCTTTATTTTTGGTACCAACTATTAAGAAGTGTTTTCCTATACTTGCTGCATCAAAAACTAAATCACAGGCTTCTGACAAAAAACGAGCAGTTCGAGTAAGATTTGTAATATGAATACCTTTACGCTTTGAAGAGATGTAAGGTGCCATTTTAGGATTCCATTTCCTAGTACCATGGCCAAAATGAACTCCTGCTTTCACCATCTCTTCAAAATTAATGTTCCAATATCTTCTTGTCATTTCTCCCCACATTTTCTTTCTTTTTTTTTATTTAAGAGGTACCTGAAATAAATAATTGTTCCGACGGAACCTTCTACCGGAGATTGACCGTTAATACCCAGTCCAAGTCATTAATTCCTTTCT